GTGTGTAATGCGACTTTACTGCTGTCTTCTTTATTATTCTTATTGATAGGAATTCTCTTGTTAAGACCCTATGAATCAATTAAAAAAAACCTCAGATTCATACCAGAACCACGATGATTGAAAAAAAAACCTTTAATCTAAGCCCAAAAATTCCCTGAGTAAGAACTACTGGATCATCACATATTCAATGAATAGATATAATGAAAAAAATCCAAAGAAACGTTTGTCCTTTGATCAAAATAAAGATAAGCGGTGGCGGTTTGAAAGAATCAAAATCTTTCGATTTATTATAACTTAACTTCGAACTCTTTGAAAAAGATTTTTAAGTCCGGTTGCGAGGTCTAAATATTAAGTATGAATCATAGTTCTAATACTTTCGAATCTATTTTCTATATTCCGTGCTCCAGATACTAGAATAAATATCTGATGGGGTAAAACCATCTCTATCAAGATGACAGATCTATTTTATGTTCTGTACTATCAATAGGATCAATTATAACAAGTCACACACTCATATTCCGGAAATACAGAAACAAAGAAATTCCACGGTCGAACTACCAAATCAAAAAGGAATGGGCTAAAAATCAAAGACCTAAATGCTTAACTTTCCTTTCTATTGAAAAGCTAGTTAGTCGGTTCTTGTGAATCTAATTCATAGAAATTCCGTCCAGTAAAATGGACGAATTATAAATCTCCAAAATAATAGATAGAAATATCGCAAATAGAGCCATTGCAACACCCATCAAAGGAGTAGTTCCCCACCCCGGAGCTACTTTACCATATTCTGAATTCAATGGTTTCAATAAATCCCCTACAACAGTTCGTCTTGGACCAGATCTAGAACTACCCTCAACGGTTTGTGTAGCCATAAGTCCTATTTTTTATTCATTGAGATCTGTTGACTTTGTATACCATTCCGCTGTAAATAAAGGATCTTATCAGATCCATTGTGGTCTTGAAATTATATAATAATGGAAACAGCAACCCTAGTTGCCATCTCTATATCTGGTTTACTTGTAAGTTTTACTGGGTATGCCTTATATACTGCTTTTGGGCAACCCTCTCAACAACTAAGAGATCCATTCGAAGAACATGGGGACTAGTTGAAGTAATGAGCCTCCCAATATCTCAATATTGGGAGGCTCATTACTTCAATTGAGATAATTAAAAATCATTTCATCTTTTTAGTTGGAACTTTAGGGGGTTCTCTAAAAAAGATAGCGAAAAAAATGATTCCTAAAGTCGAGACTAAGAGGAATGTATAAACCAATGCTTCCATAGATTTGATCGTGGTTTACAATTATAGCTTTCATACCTGTTTTTGGGGGATCCTCTCCCGGATAAAGAAAAAGAAAGAACAAGAGTAAAACAAAATGCAATGATTCAAATCAAGATTTATCCGGTTCCCTATGTCAAATTCAAATCACAACAAAAACAAAATAAAATAAAGTCGAAAAGGAACAAAAGAATGTTCTATCAGACTACTTGTCTTCTTGTAGTTGGATCTCCAAGTTTTTGGAATGCTCCAAATTCTACTTGAGCATCCAAATCTGGGTCGATACCAGCAAAAACATCTCTGAATAAGGTTCTAGCACCATGCCAAATGTGTCCGAAAAAGAAGAGCAGAGCAAACGAAGCATGTCCAAAAGTAAACCAACCTCTTGGACTGCTACGAAAAACACCATCCGATTTCAAAGTAGCACGATCTAATTCAAAAATTTCACCCAATTGAGCACGTCTAGCATATTTTTTCACAGTAGCGGGATCACTATAACTGACTCCATTGAGTTCGCCACCATAGAACTCAACAGTTACACCTACTTGTTCGACACTATACTTCGATTCTGCCCTTCGAAAAGGAACATCGGCTCTAACAATTCCGTCTCCGTCTACCAAAACAACCGGAAATGTTTCAAAAAAAGTAGGCATACGACGTACAAAAAGTTCACGCCCCTCTTTATCTCTAAAGATAGGATGTCCTAACCAACCGACGGCTATTCCATCTCCATTGTCCATTGAGCCCGCTCTAAACAATCCCCCCTTTGCCGGATTATTGCCGATGTAATCATAAAAAGCTAATTTTTCAGGAATTTTAGACCAAGCTTCTGATAAACTTTGATTTTCGGCTAGCCCAGCACCAACTCTTCGATATATTTCTTGCTGGAAGTATCCCTGATCCCATTGATAACGAGTGGGACCAAACAATTCAATCGGGGTAGTTGCTGAACCATACCACATAGTTCCAGCAACAACAAAAGCTGCAAAAAAGACAGCAGCGATACTGCTGGAAAGGACGGTTTCAATATTTCCCATACGCAATCCTTTGTATAGACGTTGGGGTGGACGCACACTAAGATGGAAAAGGCCCGCTAATATGCCCAATGTTCCTGCTGCAATATGATGAGAGGCTATTCCCCCTGGAACAAAAGGATCAAAACCTTCCACACCCCATGCGGGATTTACGGGTTGTACCCTTCCGGTTAGTCCATAAGGATCGGACACCCATATTCCAGGACCATACAATCCTGTTACATGAAATGCGCCAAAACCAAAACAAGCCACCCCTGCAAGAAATAAATGAATTCCAAAAATTTTTGGCAAATCCAAAGAAGGTTTTCCTGTACGTTCATCACAAAAGATTTCCAGATCCCAATAGACCCAATGCCAGATAGCCGCCAAAAAGCACAAGCCCGAAAACACAATATGTGCCCCGGCCACACCTTCGTAACTCCAAATACCCGGATTCGTTATAGTCCCCCCTGTGATACTCCAACCGCCCCACGAATTGGTTATTCCTAAACGAGTCATGAAGGGTATAACGAACATACCCTGTCTCCACATTGGGTCAAGAACAGGATCAGAGGGATCAAAAACTGCTAATTCATATAGAGCCATCGAACCGGCCCAACCAGCAACCAGAGCTGTATGCATTATATGGACAGAAAGCAAACGGCCGGGATCATTTAATACAACGGTATGAACACGATACCAAGGCAAACCCATGAGAATACCTCTTATATCAACAAAAAATAGACACTATGTAACTTTATTGCACTGGAAAAAATTATACTATGGACCCCCCCTTTTTTTTTTCAGTAGATTCTCTCGGGTAAAGGATTCATATTTGTTCTAGTTTTTTAGTAATAATGGAACAATTATCTTCGTAGGAACAAAAAGAAGCAGATCTATTCTATACCCGATAAGTAACAATACGCAATGGTGGGGGGGGTTGCCCTATTTTATATGAGTGTTTATATCAATGAATGCAGACATATTTGTTTATCACTCAAAGGACCTATTCGTAAGAACTTTCCTTTATTCATTTGGTCTTCCCTTTTTATTTATGATTTATAAATACAATATGATAAAGACAAATCATTTTTAACACAATAAACCCATTCTTACGTTTCCACATCAAAGTGAGATATTCTACTTCATTCTTTTTCTCCATTTAATGCCTATTGGTGTTCCAAAAGTACCCTTTCGAAGTCCTGGAGAGGAAGATGCATCTTGGGTTGACATATAGTGTGACTTTTCAGATATATTGAGCCATATGGGATTTCCCCGTTCTCTCCCCCGATCGAGATATCCTCTCTTTCACCCCCAAAAAGATTGATTGAATCATCAAAAATTTTGAGCGTGAAGTGTAATGAAGTGCAATTAGATCGATTTTTTGGTTTTTTTTTGGGGGGGGTATCCAGATTACTATTCTAAATTTAGAATAATTTATGGTTGGCTTGGTTGGACCAATAAAGTGCAGCATCCAGGCTCTGTTTAGAAAAAAAACCAATTGGTAATATATCTACGATTACTACTTTTATCATGTCATATATTTTTTCTATCATGTCATATATTTTGCAGAAAACATGAAATAAGAAATTCAGAAAAGAAAAAAGGAAGTCGTAGCAAAAAGACGTGGTATTGCAGTATTTGTCCTATATGTGCAAATCCAAATCGGGCAGATCTTTACTCCGAGTAGGAACAGAAACCTAAAAGAATTAAAGAATTGAAGAAGCTCATTCAGAAACAAGAAAATTACATTGCGATTTGGATCCGATCTCGATGAAAACAATACATCAATGAGAAGTTAGTTCAATAAGGTTAGTACATTATTTTTTTTTCTTATATTCTATTATAATAGAATATAAATTAATATAGATATAATATAGATATATAATATAGATATAAGGGGTCAAAAGTCGTCTTTCTTGAAAAATGTAAGAAAAAGACCTTTCGTTAGAAGTTCGAAAAAGTCCATTATGAAAAAGGAAAGAGCGTTGAAATTTACACATTGATTCCTTTTTGCGATTTTTGGTGAACCGTATGCATCAAAAGGTGCATGTACGGCTCTTAAGGGATAAAATTGTATCCTAATCAACCGACTTTATCGGGAAAGACTACTTTTTTTAGGCCAAGAGGTTGATAGTCAAATATCGAATCAACTTATTGGCCTTATGGTATATCTCAGTATAGAGCACGATAACAAAGATTTGTATCTGTTTATAAATTCTCCGGGCGGATGGGTAATACCCGGAATAGCTATTTATGATACTATGCAATTTGTACAACCAGATGTACAGACAGTATGCATGGGATTAGCCGCTTCAATGGGATCCTTTATTTTGGCAGGAGGGGAAATTACCAAACGTCTAGCATTCCCTCACGCTTGGTGCCAATGAGTCTTTTCTTTCTCAAATAAAAGACTATGCCTTCGCCATATGAATATTAAGTAATAATAGCATGGCACTTCGAGTTCGATATGCAATTTTTTTTTTTCAAAACCATTCGATTATGTAT